TATTTTTTGATCACCTTGCGCCTCTGTTTTATTTATTCTTTTCTTTTTTTTGAAATCGAGTCAAAAAATACTAGAGTTATAAAGTATGAACTATCCCTTGATTGTTGCAAGACCTGAGAAAAGGAATTTCCTTTGGACTACGGACGGGAAGGATGAAAGTGAGTAGGTATGCTAATTCCTCATCTGCAAATCAACCCTTCCCGTAGGTTATTTTATCAACGAATAAGGAATTGTATGAGTGAAATTTGGATCTAATTTGAAAAGCAAAGGACAGGTCCAGGGCAATAAAATAGGTATTTTTTTATTTGTAAAATTAAACAAAAGGATTCGCAAATAAAAGTGCTAATGCTACAACCAATCCATAAATGGTTAAAGCTTCCATAAAAGCTAGACTAAGCAATAGAGTACCTCGTATTTTTCCCTCTGCCTCAGGCTGTCTCGCGATACCCTCTACAGCTTGACCTGCAGCAGTCCCTTGACCAACGCCAGGTCCAATAGAAGCAAGCCCTACGGCCAATCCAGCAGCAATAACGGAAGCGGCAGAAATCAGTGGATTCATGATAAGTTCCTCATACCAACAAAAAGAAATGGTTAATGATACAATCAATCAATGAATTATGACTTAATTATTCCATTGATAGGATTCATCCGGTCGAAGTAACTACGAACTTCGAATTTAAGTAATACTATTCTATTATTGAATTGTCAAAACTCCTTCGATTTCTCTTTTTTTGTTTCTATCCACAGAGTTTTGGGAAATCCATACAACTTTCGTTCTTCCCTTTCTTGGTTCCGAACTATTATTTCCATTTTTCAATTTCTTTATCTTTATTTTATCTGTTTATTCAGCCAATTCACAGCTACAACAGTATGAAAGGATACTTCGACCGGAACCCACAAGTAGACAAGTAGTAGGTCAATCTTTAATTTCTAGATAACTAGTCAATATCTACTATCACATATACATGTCTTTCTTATCTAATGTAAACCATTCGTTTCGATCGGATTCGAGAATCAATCCATTTTTTTTTAGTAATCCCCTTTTTTGTAACTTTTTTTCTCCCTTCCATTTTCTTTATCATTATTTGATTTTAACCAACTACAGAAAAAAAAAGATTCGCGCGAATTATTCCGTATAAATCTCATTATTTCCTTGATCTAAGTTCATGCAATTTGGTTTATTATTTAGTAATTCTTTTGGTCAATTGTGAAAATCTACTGTAAAGTAGAATCAAAGTCGACTCGTATTTCCTGTTTTTTAGTTAATTACATTTTATCACACGGCATAAAGGGTAATATCTTCTATTCAAAATTCTTATTTGATTTGAATAAGAAGGTTGGCTGACCAATAGAATAGAAGATGAATATTCGTCGAGGAAAGGAGAGTTTTGGGAAAAATATCTGTTAGATCTCTTTCCCCCTTTTTGAACTCTCTAATTAATATCAAATTTTTGATTTTTTTGTTCTTAATTTGATCTATTTCTATTCCTTAAGTCAATCATCTTGAACCGCACATACATTGCTTTGCGATAAGCTAAAAAAAAAAAAAAAAAAGACTATTTCAATGATGGCCCTCCATGGATTCGCCTATATAAGCGGCGGCTAAAGTTGCAAAAATAAGAGCTTGAATACCACTTGTAAATAATCCAAGGAACATGACAGGGATAGGAACCACTAAAGGTACTAAAGAAACAAGAACAACAACGACTAATTCATCCGCTAAGATATTCCCGAAAAGTCGAAAACTGAGTGATAGGGGTTTTGTGAAATCTTCTAAGATGTTAATGGGTAAAAGGATTGGGGTTGGTTGAATATATTTCCCGAAATAACTGAATCCCCTTTTGGAAAGACCTGCATAGAAATAGGCCGCTGACGTGAGTAAAGCCAAAGCAACTGTAGTATTTATATCATTCGTAGGTGCGGCCAACTCTCCATGAGGTAATTCTATGATTTTCCAAGGTAAAAGAGCTCCTGACCAATTCGAAACAAAAATAAATAGAAACAAGGTTCCAATAAAAGGAACCCAAGGGCCGTATTCTTCTCCAATTTGAGTTTTACTCACATCTCGAATGAACTCAAGAACATATTCGAAGAAATTCTGACCCCCAGTCGGAATGGTTTGTGGGTTCCGAACAGCTATAGTAGCTGAACCTAATAAGATAGCAATTACAACCCAAGAGGTAATAAGTACTTGTCCGTGGACTTGGAAATCCCCTATTTTCCAATAGAAATGTTGACCTACTTCCACACCGGATATCTCGTATAAGCCTTTTAGTGTGTTGATGGAACATGATAGCACATCCATATTGCCCTCTGAAAAAATCGAACTTTAAACAAAATTATTTTGATTCAACCATCTCTTTATCTACTGGAATGGGGTATTTCGAATACCAACTGATAGTTTGAATACTAACTAATTCCATAGTATTCCCAGTTTTTTTATCTATTTTTAGAAATTCATAAAAAATAATCGATTCTATAAATCTATTGTATTTTCGAAGTAAAACTTATTGATTTTATCTTATTATTAATCAAGGATTTCTTCTATAGCTAGAACTAGAACGACCCTCACAAATCGCAAATACTAATTTGTTAAGAATTAATCGGATTGAGGATATAGCGTCATCATTCGCCGGAATTGAAATATCTGCAAGATCGGGATCGCAATTTGTATCGATTAAACAAATTGTTGGAATTCCTAAAGTGATACACTCCCGCAGGGCGGTATATTCTTCATGCTGATCGACGATGATCACAATATCGGGTAATCCTGTCATATATTTAATCCCGCCCAGATAGGTTTGTAAGCGAAATAGTTGTCTTTTCAACATAGCCGCATCTCTTTTAGGAAGACGGTTGAGTCTTCCCGTTTTTTGTTTCATTCTCAAGTCCCTGAACTTATGAAGTCTCGTTTCTGTAGTGGACCAATTCGTTAACATACCGCCGAGCCATTTTTTAGTAACACAATGACACCGGGCCCTTATTGCAGCCCATGCTACTAAATCAGCTGCTTTTTTTTTGGTCCCAACAATTAAGAATTGTTTTCCCCTACTTGCTGCACCAAAAACCAAATCACAGGCTTCAGATAAAAAACGAGCAGTTCTAGTAAGATTTGTAATATGAATACCTTTACGCTTTGCCGAGATATAAGGTGCCATTTTAGGATTCCATTTCCTAGGCTCATGGCCCAAATGAACCCCTGCCCCCAGCATCTCTTCCAAGTCGATGTTCCAATATCTTCTGGTCATTTCTCCCCACACCCCCCCGCTTTTTCCAAAAAGGCGACGGGGAACCCTGAACGGAAATAAAGAATTGTTCCGATGGAACCTTCACGTCTATCGTAGATTGGCATAGATATATGAATAAGCCATTAGTCTTTTCTATTCCTTATTTTTTATTACCAACCTAAATGACTGTCCCAAATACCGATAGTAAAGTAAAAAAAAAAAAGATGAATCCGCCTTTAGGAATCATTAAATCCCATAAAGTTCTGATGTATCATCCAAATTCTTTGAAAGAAAAGAATCAACCCACTTTCGGTAGTGAAACAAAATATCTCCCATTTCCTCCTCGAATAGATTGTTTTCTTTTGTTTCCAAAGGGCTCTTTTTTTGTTGTTTTGACGGGGGCACTAATCCCTTCAATCCGGTCCCGGCGGGTATCATACCCCCAAAAACAACGTTCTCTTTCAATCCTTTTAACCAATCGACTCGACCCCGGAGAGCTGCTTTTGCTAAAACCCGAGCCGTTTCTTGAAAACTCGCTTCAGATATGAAACTTTGAGTATTGAGAGCTGCTCGAGTTATTCCCAATAAGGTGGCTCGGTAACAAACTGCTTCTTCCAATGCGCGCCCCACTCGTTCCGCTCGCAACAATCCAACTAGTTCTCCGGGCGAAAAAACATTAGACATTCCATCTTCTGAAATCAAGACTTTTGATGTTATTTGACGTACAATAATTTCTATATGCCTATTATGAATCTGTACCCCCTGGGATCGATAAACCTTTTGGATCTTATTAACCAAAGAGATACGGCTTTGGACTATAGTTAGCTCAGCACCAATCAAGAATGCCCATGGCATTCCAAGAATTCTTGGTATACGTTCATTCCAACGCTCAACCCTCTTTTCTAGATTCATCGATATTGAATCAATCGAACGCACTTCTAACACCTGTTCTACTTTTGGAAGCCCTTGGGTTATATCACCAGATCTTGATTTTTCATATATAAATGTAATGAAAGTATCACCTTCGTGCAGGATTTGCCCATAATGGCCATGAACAGTTGCTCCCGGAGTGGCCAAATAAGGCTTAGCTGATCGTATTACTACAGAGTCAACTTGAACAAGTATAACTTGACCTGATTTTAGGCGCGGTGCATTTTTTGTTCTACATATATTTTCACAAATCAACTGCCCAAGACTCATTATTGTAGATGTTTCTTCACAATAATTAGGATCGAGCAAATACCAATTCCAATTTAAAAGAATGGTACTGAATGGATCGGGGTTATCAATTTTCGCATTTTCATCCAGTAAATAGTATTTACTGACTTGAAAAGTCTTTTTCAAATTTTCAACGTTATTTAGCAAGATTGGATTATGAGTTATTAAATGGAAAAATGTATAAAGATTCGCAATTTGAAAAGTGGTTCCTAAAGGCCCCAGCGAATTCGTAATTGGAATTCGAGGATCTTTTGGAATTGATTTTTTTATCCCGTTGTAATAGTTTACATCGTTGAATCGACCCACCCGAAAACAATTGGATGATGACAAAATGATCGACGACTCGAGTCCCGTATTTTGATTCAACAACATATGAATAGTTCTTTGATTGGGATCTGAGGTTTGTTGAATTCTTGTCTCGGAATAAATCGAAGAAAACGGATTGATATTTGTGCAATCTGATGCATTTCTATTAGTAGAGGGCAAGCCAGAGACTGATGTAGCATTCCTTTTTCCGATATATGAACTAGGGGGTTTTACCAAATCGATTCTTAG